CTACTACAGGATCATATATTTTATTACTTTCTATTTTACATTTTTTTCTTTTATTGTCTTCTTTGTTCTATTTTTCTTTTTTCAGATTCAAAAAACTCCAGATTCAAAAAAACTCTAACAAAGTATACACTTTTTTGCGGATCGAGGTAAGAAATTCGAAAATTTTGTCTATTTACTTTATTTCTTTTTTATTCGTCTATCAGATTATTAAATATTGTATTTGTATTTTTATATTATTAAATTAATTCAATAATATAATAATAAACTGTAAGTGAAAGTTTCTTTCTCACATACATTAATTGCCGGAAAAATATCGTATGCATCGATATGAAAAGAAAATATGAAATACGTAAAGACATTATTTGATGGATTTTTTTTTCTATTATTTCTATAAGATATGTTTTATAGAGTAGAAATAATAGAAATGTAAATAAATCTTTTCTTGTGTTCGGAAAAAAAAGATGTTAAAAAAAAAAATGACTTGCTTGTTTTGTTGGAACTTGGAATAAGCCCTTCCGTCTAAGGACATAGTAATTTATTCCTCTATAACTTTTAGGAACAAAAGAAGATTTAATCGGAAATATTGACAGATTCTTACAGAGTACAAACCAAAGAAGTATTAAAAACAAAAAAAAGATCACTGTTCGAATTTCATCTCTATCAAATTTGAATATCAGAATAGAAGATATAGTTACGATTCAATGGGTTAGGTCCACTTACTTTTTTTCTCGTCCCCCTTTTTTTAAGAATAATGTTCTACTTTCTAACTTCTACTTTCTAATTATAATTAGAATTCAAAATTCCATTTTCTAATGAAATTCTATGATTCCTTAGTTTTTTTATTACAAATTTTATTACAGATAGAAACTTATTACAAATATCAAAAATATCTCTATTCTTCCTTAAAATATTAATATTATTTTATTGCTGACGTTTTCTGAAAAAAAAAATCTGAAAAAAAAGTCAAAAGCCCCTTATCGGATTTGAACCGATGACTTACGCCTTACCATGGCGTTACTCTACCACTGAGTTAAAAGGGCCCCAATTAATAAATAAGAAACTAGCCAATATGACTAGTAAATCCATTTGTTACTGCATATATTTATTATATAAATGGGATTCGAATATATGTACATAGGTGTATATTTTATTCGCATAACGACTCATCAAGGAACAAAAAATTATATTTACTTAGTAAATAGAGTATAGTTAAAAAATAGTTTAAAAAAAAAAGACTTTATTAATATTTGATTTTATCAATAACAATGGAATAATCTTTTTTTTCAAAAATGATTCTTGAAGTCATCCTCATCATAACATGAAATTCATTTCATTGATACATGTACCCACCAATTCAAATATTTCATCGAATCATTGATAAATGGATTCCATTTGTCCTGTCCCTCAACCAAATTCTTAGTAAAAAACAATTTTCAATAACTTGTTGATCCCTATACTTATTATTTACCCGACTTCCTTATTTATTTTTGTTTTTTCTTTCCCGGCTTAGTATGAGATAGAAATATACCTACCGAATCTTAATAATGAATGAGAATAAAAGAAATGAAGTTTAACCCCTCGTCCTTTCCAACAAACCAAGCATTCCCGGAAAGGATATTATCTTTCTTTTACTTTCTTTCGTATTACTTTTTTTTTAATTAACGATTGGAATAAACAATTTCGAAATCGAAATGATGAATCAAAAAATTCTATGGAATTTTGAAAGATGGAAAAATCCTTTTGATCGAATCATATCATTCCATTATATTGACAATTTCAAAAAACTGTTCATACTATGAATGTAGTATAATGACGGTCGGGCAAATATGCCCCCATCGTCTAGTGGTTCAGGACATCTCTCTTTCAAGGAGGCAGCGGGGATTCGACTTCCCCTGGGGGTAGGGTACTACGAAAAGCAGTTGATCATGGATTTTAAATAAAGACTGAAATTGATTCTTCCTGTTCCTGGGTCGATGCCCGAGCGGTTAATGGGGACGGACTGTAAATTCGTTGGCAATATGTCTACGCTGGTTCAAATCCAGCTCGGCCCAAGAATTTCCCGATCCACCATGAAATGATATAACACCCATTTGTTGTTCTCCGGAAATAACAAATCTCCTCTGATACGGAAGAATCAAAGTATGAAACATGTCTAGCACTATTTCTTTTTTCCATATTACATTTTTTTTCGGATCTTGCTAATAATCTAGATTCGTATCAGGGTCTGTAAGTAGAAAGTCTTAGGAAAAGATTTAAATAAAATAAAAAAGACTCTTTTTTATTTTATTTGATTCATTTTTCAATCGACTTGGCAATAAAGAACGGATTACTCCTAATCCGTGTCGATCTCACTAAAGTGCATATCCATATAGATATCAATATATAGACAAAAGTCCGCTTCTTTCAGTTACAGTACAACGGTTCGAATCTAAAAAAAAAAGAAAGGGTTTGAATGAAACCGTAAGAATATGTATGCTGTACGCTTTTCTCTCTGGGATTGTAGTTCAATTGGTCAGAGCACCGCCCTGTCAAGGCGGAAGCTGCGGGTTCGAGCCCCGTCAGTCCCGATGGATACAAATCCAAAAAAAAAAGACATCAATTAATTTTGTGTGTGAAAGGGAATAAAAATAACAAACAAAATCTCATTTCTAATAGGGAATCCCTCTTGTTTTTTTGTTCCCTCGTCGGAATCTTTACCTTTTTAAACGAATAAAGAACGAATAAAAAAGGAAAAGGAGTTATTGATTGCATCAGAAATAAAATTTTTTCATTTGGTATGGATAAAAAATATTCTTATGTTATACTATTTAATTCTCGACGATGAATCGATTTGATAATTCAGATATTGTTATTCGTGATATTGATTCGATTTGTCATCATCGAAATATATTATATATATTTGAATTTACCGACGAAAGATTTATCATCTCTATGGGATTAAATCCCGAATTATTTAATTTATTGGAAATTTAAGAAAAATAAAACATAGAGATTATGGAAGTAAATATTCTTGCATTTATTGCTACTGCATTGTTCATTCTAGTTCCTACTGCCTTTTTACTTATAATTTACGTAAAAACGGTAAGTCAACGTGACTAATTTCACTTAAACATGACTTCTTCATTTTTATCAATACAATCTGTGATTGAAAAAAAAAATGAAAAAGATTTCCATTTTTGGTCTTAGTCTTAAATGAAATGATCGGACTAAAATCGGCAGAATTCTATGAAATCCAGATAGGATAGTATAGTAGAAAGAAATCAAATCCATTTCTTTCTATTATATTATCATCTATTATTAACTATCTATTATTGTAGTATATTAAACTATAAAAATAAATTAAATGGATCAATCTACAATATGTATCTTTCTATTGATAATATATATATCAATTTCAATTACATACTATGTAATGTAAATAACGTCCAATTTTTTTTCTTTGTTTCATCTATTTGATTTGTATTGATTTCACTCAATCTGAAATAATTAAAAAGCAACTCTTATTCTTCCGATTCCAATTTAAAGTAATCTTTTTATTTTAGTATTACAAAGAAGTAATTTATTAAATAGTTGACAAATAATCCGGAGGTTTTATGAGAAACTTTTTCGTATTTCGAAAAGATTGGTGATAAAACACAACCGATTTTTTACGGTTGAACCATGATATGAAATGAATTCAACAAAGTAGAAATTTCATTTAGAACCTAAATAAGAATAATAATTCAAATAAGCAAAGCAGGAAGGTAAATACGTATTGTAGTATTCGCTTAAAACAACGGCAATATCTTATTATGCGTAGTATCTCGTTAAACAATTCCAATGTCTATTTTGTTTCCTATATAAATTGTTTTTCTGGTTAATAGCTAATAACAGAAGTATTTTCCTTTCTCTTAAAAAAAATAAAAAACTCGACTTGCTTTTAAATCCACATCCTCAAAAGCAAGTCGATTTAAATTAACGAATAATTAAAATAAAGGGGGGGGTAATCTTTATTCTAATATATATATAAATTTGTATTCAAATATGATATACATTATGATTGGATATGTTCTGGGACGGGAGGATTCGAACCTCCGAATAGCGGGACCAAAACCCGTTGCCTTACCGCTTGGCCACGCCCCATTTTTCGACTTGACACTAATAAACACTATTATTGATATTGGTTGTTTGTCAATTCCAGTTCCAAAATTTCTATAGTATAGAAAAAATTGTTGCTAGGATTTTGTTATGCGTAAAGGAAATATGGAATAAAACTAAATTTATTGATCATTACATCGAATTCAATTAAGATATTGTATGAAAATATGATTTCTTCTATTATATATATATATATATATTTCAGAATGAAAAGATTTTGAATTGGATAAGTTCAACTCAAAGAAGGATTTGAGGGAGTCTGATATTATTTGATTCATTTTTTTTTAGTTTTACTCAAGTTTTACTCATTAATTAATATTCATTTATTATATTTTTTATTTATTATATTTTTTTGATTAAATTAATAATATATTATATTAATTATTATATATATATATACATTAGATAATATAAATTATAAATAAAAACATAAAAATGAAAATTCTAATATAATCAAGCAAAAATTCAATTTATTTTCCTAAAGAACAAAATGTTTGTTATGCTTAATATCTTTAGTTTGGTCTTTATTTGTATTCACTCTGTCCTTTATTCAAGTAGTTTTTTCTCGGCGAAATTACCGGAAGCTTACGCTTTTTTGAATCCAATTGTAGATATTATGCCAGTAATACCCGTACTCTTTTTTCTCTTAGCTTTTGTTTGGCAAGCTGCTGTAAGTTTTCGATGAGATCTTTAATTTGAATAATGTCCTAAAAAAATTCATTCAGAATTTATTCGAAAACAAAAATTCGAACATTTTAACAATTTATAAGATCAGATAAGTCTTACAGTGTGAATTCTCGATTCGAATATCAAAATTTTTGGATAGACACGAAAAATCCAGACCATCTCATCATCCACGTTTTTTCCATTTAGAAATCCTATTATTTTATTTGAGCCCACCACCAATATAATACCTAGATTGCGGATATGAAAGAAGATTTTTGGTAATAGTAATTATGGATAATGGTAAGAAAAGGCTCGACTCTTACTACAAATCAAATCCATTTCCGAAATTTATATTATATATATTATTATATTTCCTCGAAATCACTTCATTTCTTAGACTCTTAACTTATTATTAAAATAAACAAAATGTGTATGTAATATAAGAGAATCTATTCTCTTTTTTTTTTTTCGTTTTTTTTTAATTATCTTGGAGATTCATTTTTTAATGCTTACTTTAAAACTATTTGTTTATACGGTAGTGGTATTCTTTGTTTCTCTTTTCATCTTCGGATTCCTATCTAACGATCCAGCACGTAATCCAGGACGTGAAGAATAAAAAAAATTATTCTGTATTTTCCTTGCTTGTGCTGGATTTAAAAATATTTTTTTTAGGATTTTTTATTTATTTTACATCTTTAACTAGTAAATAAAAAATCAAACAAGTTCAAAAGGTTAAAAAAAAATACCAAATCATCAACGGAAACGGAAAGAGAGGGATTCGAACCCTCGGTACAAAAACTTGTACAACGGATTAGCAATCCGACGCTTTAGTCCACTCAGCCATCTCTCCCCACCATCTCTCCCCAATAAAAAAAATAGAATTACTATGTTTATGTTATATTGCATAAACAAAAAGAACGAAAAAAGGGGCTTGAAAAAAAATCCATCTTTAGATCTTATTTTCTATCTTATCTCTCTTTTTTTTTCTACAGCCGGAGCCCGGCTAGGTACTAGCCGGGCTCTTTTTATTCCCATGAATATTGGATAACAATGATTTATTTGAATGTATTTTATTTTTACTTATAATTTCCAATTTAAACACGATCAAACATAATATTATGTTCCTATTTCTTAATTACGTCTGATTACTTTGTTCGACAAAAAGTCCATTTATATACAATAATTGTATTGTAGCGGGTATAGTTTAGTGGTAAAAGTGCGATTCGTTCCATGGACCCCTTAATAGTTAAGGGATCCCCCGTTTGATTCATATCCCGATCAAAAAAAACTTTATTTCTTACTTAAAGGAGTTTAATCCTTTATACCTCTCAACAAATGATTTTTTGGGGGGGGTATAATATACATTATCGTAATTTGTATACAAGAAGAATCAATTTGAAATTGACAAATTAAGTTCGAAAATTATGAAACATAAGTTTTTGGAATTGGATCAATAATCCGAATTTTTTGAGTATATGTAAAGGATCCATGGAAAAAGATATAGAAAGCTTATTTCTAATCGTAACTAAATCTTCCATTTTTTTTATAGTAGAGATTGAAGCAAAATAGCTAATAAACGATTTATTTAGTTTACTAGAAACATCAACATATTTTTTTAGCTCGACAGAACTATTATTCTTTTCCTAAAGATTCTCTCAAATAGAAATAGAGAACGAAGTAACTAGAAAAAACACAGATTGTTATAATACTCCTCTTCTATAGGGATCATCTAAAAAGCAAGGTGTTTTAAATGTATCCATATAAAACAAAAAGGCTGACATAGATGTTATGGGTCAATTTTTTTTGTTCATGTCTTCCATCTCTTAATTTCTTCCGTAAAGGAGCCGAATGAAACAAGAGTTTCACGTTCGGTTTTGAATTAGAGACGTTACGTTAAATCATAATGATGAATCAACGTCGACTATAACCCCTAGCCTTCCAAGCTAACGATGCGGGTTCGATTCCCGCTACCCGCTTATATCCTATTTATTCTATTCGAATCTATCTTTTTTTCTATTATAGTATAGAATGAATCTAAATTTATTAGTTAATTTGTTAATTAATTCTTTTTTTCATTTTTATTTCTTAATTTAGTTTTAGTTATTTATATTAATACATTTTTTTTTCTATATATCCATATATATAGAATAGAATTCTTTTTTTCTTTAACCTTTTTTTTAAACTAAAAAAAAAGGTTAAAGAAAAAGAGAAGCGTCCATTGTCTAATGGATAGGACAGAGGTCTTCTAAACCTTAGGTATAGGTTCAAATCCTATTGGACGCAAATAATTTGAATATATATTTCATTTTTTTTCTCTATTTCTAAAAAAAAATATCTTGAATGATTTGAATTGAGCAAGAGCCGCTAAAACTTTTTTCGAATATTTTCGAAATTTAGAATTTATTTTTTATTTATCTTATAATATTTCAAATTGATTTTAATATTTTAATATATATATATATGTTATTATATATATATATATAAGATATATGTATTATAATATATACAAAGTAATTCTATTCCACCTCTTAGTATTTTTTGTATACAATCTTAAATAACCATGATGCTGAATTGCTTATAATTAATATTATTAATTATTTTTATACTATTATAATATTTATTATTCCATTTATGTTTGAATTATTCTATTGGAATTAATAGTAGTCATTATAATATTCAAATTAAAAGAAAAAGAAA